TATAGGAATCGCGAAAGGTGAAAAGCTTCCTCGAATTTAGTCACACCATTACATTATATTGACAATTCCAAAAAACTGTTCATACTATGAGCATAGTATGATGGCGATCGGGCAGGTATGCCCCCATCGTCTAGTGGTTCAGGACACCTCTCTTTCAAGGAGGAGGCGGGGATTCGACTTCCCCTGGGGGTAGGGTACTACGAAAGGAAGTTGCTCATGGATTATCAATAAGTCTCGAATTGATTCTTCCGGGGTCGATGCCCGAGTGGTTAATGGGGACGGACTGTAAATTCGTTGGCAATATGTCTACGCTGGTTCAAATCCAGCTCGGCCCAATAATTCGCCGATCCATCATGAGAGGATATCCAACTTGTCCTCTAGAAATGTCTGATATGGAGGAATAAAGAAAAGAATCTTTTTTCAAAAAAAAAAAATAGCTATTATCAATTGATTTGACAATAGGATTACTAGCAATCTGTGTTGTTCTCACTTCTCACTAAAGTCTATATTCATGAAGATATTAATGTATCACGCGTTCTCTGTTACAAGACGACGATTCTAGATAGAATTGAACTAGTTTGAATGAAATCATTAAAAATATGTATGTTGTACACCTTATTTATCTGGGATTGTAGTTCAATCGGTCAGAGCACCGCCCTGTCAAGGCGGAAGCTGCGGGTTCGAGCCCCGTCAGTCCCGACCTAGAATCTGATGAATCCATCAATTCACCTCTCTATTTTCTGTGAAGGGGGACGCGGAGCAGGATCTAATTCCCAGTGCTGGGTCCTTATTTCTTTTTTCTTTCCGTTGTCGTTTTGCATTTCTAATCGAACAAATATACATATAGATATGGTAATTTCAAAAAATTCAATTAGTATCGATTGACGGGGGAGAGACGTATGTAGATTGGTACAATTGTTGGTAGCACCATATTCAAGATTCCAAGAGATACCGTACTTGTCCGGGTTTTTCACTTGCTCTTGATCCATGGAATAGAAGAAAATACCCATATGTTTTCCTGGAACAATACAAAGATTGGGATTCATTTATTGTACGATATATTAACCTTAACATAGTTATGTTATCCCGGCAGAATACTTTTAAGATTAAAGGTATCCCCCCCCTTGTAGCTCCGAGTTTGTATAACCCCAATTCTTAATAGGAAAACAATTTCTTTATCTATCTCATTCAAATTGCACGCGGAATTTTGGATATTAGATATGTGTTCCAGTACCAATCCAAGGAAAGAGGATATTAATAAAAGAAAGATCAAATCAAACAAGGATCTACCACTCTTGGCTTAATGAGGGAATGAATAATCTTTTTTTTCTTCCTATTAAATTGAAAGGTTCTATCGAAGAAAGAACAAACTCCAAAATAGTCAATTTGTCAAAAAATATTAGATCTTTTATACAGGGACCCATCTTTATCAAACCTCTTTGTCTTCTAAGGAAATTAGATCATAAAAAACTTAGTTTCAAACTTCATTGAAATTCCTTCTTTTTTCCATTTCACTTCTACTATTTCTACTATATTGATTGGGTTTGTGACCAATCAAACAAAGTGTAAGATGGGTCAGATGATACCTCATTATTCTATAAAGATATGATTCTATAAAGAAGACGGGAGGGTGTAGAAAAGAAACAAAGAATGAAAATTTCAACAGGATTCTTGATTGGATCAGGAATTCCATTTTTTTTTATTCCGTATGTATAATGTATAAAAGATCTTCCTATGTTATACTATTTAAATTGAATTCTCGATGATAAGTCGATTTGATAGCTCCGATATTGTTATTCATAATATTGATTCGGTTTAATCTCATCGGGGTGAATTGCATCCCATGGTATTTACAGGAGAAAAATTGAGAATCTCTATGGGATTAGATCCCGAGTTATTGTGAAGTAAAAAAAAAAAAAACGATAAAATTATGGAAGTAAATATTCTCGCATTTATTGCTACTGCATTGTTCATTCTAATTCCTACTGCTTTTTTACTTATCATTTATGTAAAAACGATCAGTCAAAATGATTAATTTGAATCAAGTTTGACTTCTTAGTTCTTATCAATTGATGGAATAAATGAAAGGAGATTCAAATCCCACGTCTTAAATGATATGAGCGGACTAGAATCAACAGTATATGAAATCTGATAGTATGGTAGAAAGAAATATATGAACCTTTCTACCACACTATCTATTATTCTATAAAGTTAGAAAGTCGGACTGTATAATGATATAGGCTTAATAAGGAATAAGAATCCACCTATAAATAATATGTATTGTATATTCATCCAGGTCTATTATTATATTATTATTTATTATATTTATTATATAAATTATTATATAAATATTATATTATATTTATTATATAAATTATTATATAAATATTAAATATATAAATCACATACGCATAATGTACATAACATATAAATAGCACCCCAATTCAAATTCTTTGCTACATCCATCCTTTTGATTTGTCGTGATTCCGATCAATTCGAGATAATTGAATGTCCACTTTGATTTGACTCTTCTGTGTTATATGTTTTACAGTTCTAATTACTGGGTTTCTTCTTATTTTATTCCCAATAGGGGTCCCGGGGGCTGTCGAAACAATCAAATCAATGGAAGAAGATATGGTCTGGACATATATAATTAGAATATAGAAAAGAAACTCAGTAATCCTTTTTTATCAGTCCGACAAAGAAAACGAGTCATTAACAATTAACAGATGAGCCAAGGACTTCTATGGGAAATTATTCAGATTTGTAAAAGATAGTGGTGGATTCCAGTAGAATTTTGAAATGGGATATTTTTTTTTTAAACGCTTTGCAGAACGATCTATGAAACTATTGATACAGTTTGATTACTCAACTCAATTAAATTAGTAGTGACTCTAGAGTCCACTTCTTCCCCATACTACGAGTGAAAGGGAAAATGTAAAGACTACCATTAAAGCAGCCCAAGCAAGACTTACTATATCCATGTGAATTATGTCCCCTATCTCTATAAATATGAAGAATTTCTTCCATTATTGATCACTAATAATAACGGAATTAATGGTGCAGAGTCAAAAAGGGATTCTGACCGAAGGAAGGCTATTGATGAACCAATCCAATAAATCCACCCATAACAAGTTCCTAATATGATTTCTGGTAAAATTGGGAAACATTAAGTCCAAGCAAGACGCGCAGTTACTCTCTTGGAATTCTTAAAGGAATGTTAGTAATGGAACATGTAGGAATAGTAAGCCTTGTTGTTTTTTGTTGCCCTCCTTAAGTATAAGACAAACCAATATGCAATCAAGATAGATCACAATCTCTTACATATTTCTATCTTCCCCGTTGCTCTAATCCTTATGGTCTCCCGATTGTTTCACAGAGACAATCGGGAGACCACCTATTATATTACATTATTATTATATTAATATTACATTATATTCTTGCCTGGGGGTTACCAAAAATCAAAGTTGAAAAAAAAAAAAATTATTTTATTCTATGAATCTATGAAAAGCCAATTTTCCCCCAATCCAATAGTGAGTGAAGGTCTGAGCATTCAGAGACTCTCGTGAGTCTATATACAAAGTATCTTCCACCCTTTACATTACACCGCTACTATATTGAATTGATTGTATATTGTATTGTTTGATTCCTCATTTGAATTTGACTATCTAATGGTCAGTAGACACTACACTAGTACTGGAAGTCGTGATAGCCCTTACTATCCTTCTATACTAGAATCTTCCCTTGAATCCTAGTCGCAAGGATTAACAGTCTTTTATAGAACCTCCATATTCTTAAAATCAAGCAAGTATTGGTAGTTCTAATCCCTTTCCTCTGCTTTTGCTGGGCAAGAATTTGGCGATTTATGTTCTATCAACAGAGATATTTCGAGTTGATCAGGCGGCACCCGGATTTGAACTGGGGAAAAAGGATTTGCAGTCCCCCGCCTTACCACTCGGCCATGCCGCCAAAAAATGCTTTTCAATTGCAATACAATTATAACAACAATTATGTGTATATGTAAACCCCAGAACATAAATTGTTACGCAGATATACCTAATCCGGTATCTTATTTATATATGATATGTCTAAATTATGGGAATTGCCGTGCTTCAACTTTTCATTGAATATATTGAATATCAAATAGAAATTAGGATATAAAATATATTGAATATCAAATAGAAATTAGGATATAACAAGGCTCGTGTTGCCTCAAGTAGAACTTGGATAGGTGATCTGCGAATAGCTAGATAGCTATATCCGCATGTTCTTAATTCTTAATAAATATAAATACAATCCCTCTTGCACACTTCAATTGTATTCCACGAAGTCAACTAACAAATGGGTCACAAAGTCTCTCTTCTATGCGAATCGTTTCTGCCTTTATCGCATTCATAGAGAACAGATCAAAAATCTTGAGTCCCTTTACTTTTTTTTTGTTTTTTTGTATCCAATCGGGTCGTAATATCATAATATAATAATAGGTAGAAGGAGCACTTTTTATATTCTATACAATACAAGAAAGACTCCCTAAGATAAGTCTAAGCGGAAGAATTTTGTTTCCGGGAATACAAGCCATTTCCATTTGTATCTGTTGCAAATTCGAATTTGATTGAGTATAAAATTCTTTTTATTTCTCCGCTCATATGTATTTCATACATTACATATGATATGGAGTTGGGTAAAATTTCATGTGATTCAGTAAACAGAATATACATTCCATCATTGCTAGATAAATCCACATCATTGCTAGATCGCTCCATAAGGTTCGATGAAGAATGAGCCAATGAATGGGATTTTTTGATAAATGGGAAACTAAAGTAAAGATGCTTCGAGATGCAAATGAGGGAATGTCTACAATACCCGGGTTTAGTCAGATACAATTTGAGGGATTTTGTAGGTTCATTGATCAGGGCTTGATGGAAGAACTTTATAAGTTTCCAAAAATTGAAGATACAGATCAAGAAATTGAATTTCAATTATTTGTGGAAACATATCAA